ACCCGCCCATAAGAACCATATTTTGACTTTTTTCTGGAGAATATCCAACAATAGCTTCCATTGAATGAATAATAGATCCGGATCCTAAGAACAACAATGCTTTTGAATAAGCATGAGTAATCAAATGGAATAGAGCGGCTCTATAGGAGCCCATACCTAGAGCTAACATCATATAACCCAATTGAGACATTGTAGAATAGGCCAAATTTCTCTTAATATCTTTTTGAGCAATAGCTAAAGTAGCTCCCAATACTAATGTTATTATACCTATGAAAGCTATTCCATTCATTATGGGGGGTATTAGTATGAAAAAGGGAAGAAGTCGAGCTACAAGAAAAATGCCCGCCGCTACCATAGTAGCAGCATGTATAAGAGCGGAAATAGGAGTAGGTCCTTCCATAGCATCTGGTAACCATACATGAAGGGGGAATTGGGCAGATTTAGCAACCGAACCACAAAATAACAATAGGGCACACAAAGTAACAAAAAAAACATTAACGTGATTATTATAAATCAAGTTATTGAATATTTGAAACAAATCCCGAAATTCCAAACTACCCGTTATCCAATAAAGACCCAAAATTCCTAATAATAAACCAAAATCCCCGATACGATTAGTTACAAACGCCTTTTGACAAGCATTTGCTGCAATAGGACGTGTGAACCAAAAACCAATTAATAGATAAGAACACATTCCAACCAATTCCCAAAAAATATAAATTTGTATCAAATTAGAACTGGTAACTAATCCCAACATTGAAGTATTAAAAAAACTCATATAAGCAAAAAATCTCAAATATCCTTGATCATGAGACATATAATTATCACTATAAATAAGAACCAAAATGCCAACAGTAGTGATTAATATTAACATTATAGAGGTAAGTGAATCGATCAAGTAACCAAACTCTAAAGAAAGATCATTATTTATAGTCCAAGACCACACATATTGATAGATAGAACTCTTATTGTTATTGATTTGATCAATCGACAGATCGACCGAAAAGAGCATAACTATACCTAACAAAAAAATACTCGGAAAAGCCCACATACGGCGAAGATTTTTTGTTGCGCTGGGAAAAAGTAGAAGTACCACCCCTATCAACATAGGAACTGGAAGTGGAATAAAAGGTATGATCCATGAAGATTGATGTGTATATTCCATACAAAAAAAAAGTTGGATGTGTAATGAGTTTTGTTTCTTATTCGCCGGTTTTATCTATTTTGTAAAGGGTTCAGTTAATAAAAAAGAGTGAACAACGTGAACATATAAATAGAATTTTATATTCTTCTGAATCTTTGCACAATACTTCCAATATTGAAAAGTCAAAATGTAAAAATGGTCCAATAAAAAAAAATTCCTAGTGAAAAAATGAACTTTATTTTTAGTAATATTTTTGACTATTAATAAATAATAAAATAACTAATAAAATCTTTATTAAAATTCTCATAAAAACCAAATTTGTCAAATAAGAATCTCAATTTTTTATTTGACAATTATCCAAATATTCTTTTCTATAGAGCGCGTATCAAAAATTGTACCAAAACTCAGAAGCATTCGTTTAGTTTCGAACTAATTGATTTTTTACATTACAATACAACTATGTTTGGCAAAATTTTTTTAAAAGTGTTATAGTTATAATATTCAATGTTTTACTTTAGATAGAAAAAAAGGGGATAAGATATATGGCAAATTAATAAAAGAACAATAAGTTTTCATTTGCAGAAATACAGAAAAGAGGATATGTCTTTCACATGACCTGTAGCAATGGAAAAAAAGAAAGAATATTAGTTGGATGGCAGTTCCAAAGAAACGCACTTCTAGATCAAAAAAAAAAATCCGGAAAAACGTTTGGAAAAAGCGAAGATATTGGACAGCATTGAAAGCTTTTTCATTAGCGCAATCAATTTCTACAGGGAATTCAAAAAGTTTTTTTGTATAACAAATACAAACGTTGGAAAAATCTAAATTAGCTGGATTCAAGGAATCTAATATTGAATTGCTTTTTTTTTTTATTTTTTTTATATTTAAAAAATAAATAAAAAAAAAATGAATAAATTCAATTAAAAATGGATTTTTTAACTCAGATATTTTTATTAACTCATATATATCTATTTTAGAATAAGAAAAAAAAATCCTTTGAATGTAATACAAAATTGGTGAAAATATATTTATATAATATTTCTATATATATTATTATTTATATATTTCTATATTTAAATAGAATAATAATAAAATTATATAGAATAATAATATTATAAAAAAGATAATAATTTTATAATCTAATCCATTTTATTTTTTTTTTTTATTTGTATTTGTATATATTTTATATTTATATATATATAATAATCTTATATATATATAAATATAATCTTTTTTTTTTATAAATTTATTCAATTCAAATAATTATAATAGAATTCCTTTCATTCTTTAATGTTTATTTTATTAAAAAAAAAATATAAAATTTAATTTTTATCGATTCTTTCAATCTCGACGATTGAGAAAAAATCGGTTATTATGATTTCGAGTAAGCCGCTATGGTGAAATTGGTAGACACGCTGCTCTTAGGAAGCAGTGCTAGAGCATCTCGGTTCGAGTCCGAGTGGCGGCATGGCATCTTATCTTCTAAAAGAGTAAGTCCTATAATGAATTAAATTTCCGATTTCTCGTTCTAGTATTCAGACACTCTTTTTCATTTTTTTTATGATATTTTCAACTTTAGAGCATATATTAACTCATATATCGTTTTCGGTCGTATCAATTTTAATTTCAACTCATTTGATAACCTTATTAGTCAATGAAATCTTAGGATTATATGATTCGTCCAAAAATGGTATGATAATAACCTTTTTCTGTATAACGGGATTGTTAGTTACTCGCTGGATTTTTTCGGGCCATTTACCATTTAGTGATTTGTATGAATCATTAATCTTCCTTTCCTGGGGTTTTTCCATTTTTCATATGATTTTATGTTTTAAAAAAAATAAAAATGATTTAAGTACAATAATCGCACCAAGTCTTATTTTTACCCAAGGCTTTGCTACTTCGGGTATTTTAACCGAAATGCATCAATCTGCAATATTAGTACCCGCTTTACAATCTCATTGGTTAATGATGCACGTAAGTATGATGATCTTTGGCTATGCAGCTCTTTTATGTGGATCGTTATTATCAGTAGCCATCTTAATTATTACATTTCGAGAAGTCATAAAAATTTTTGGTAAAAGCAATGATTTCTATTTATTAAATCAATCATTTTCTTTTGCTGAGATCAAATACATGAATATGAATGAAAGAAACAATGTTTTAGAAAAAACGTATTTTTCTTCTTCTAGAAATTATTACAGGTCTCAGTTTATTCAACAATTGGATCGTTGGAGTTATCGTATTATTAGTCTGGGTTTTATCTTTTTAACGATAGGTATTCTTTCAGGAGCAGTATGGGCTAATGAGGCATGGGGGTCATATTGGAATTGGGATCCAAAGGAAACTTGGGCCTTTATTACTTGGACCATATTTGCGATTTTTTTACATACTAGAAAAAATAAAAAATTGGAAGGTGTAAATTCTTCAATAGCGGCCTCTCTGGGCTTTTTTATAATTTGGATATGTTATTTGGGGATCAATCTATTAGGTATAGGATTACACAGTTATGGTTCATTTCCATCTAATTGAATTAAATTAAAGTGACTAAAGGACCTGACAAATAAATAAAGCATATATATAAGAATTTATATTCTTATATATAAGAAATTTGATTATAGATATATAAATATATAAATAGAAAAATAAATATCGAAATATACAGAAACTTCGAATAAAATAAATCGTCGAGAACCCTTTAAATCAAGTAATGTAATGATTCAAGGGGTTCTCACAAACAATAAACATATTCGATTACATTTTTTCTTATTATGGTTTTTTTTTTCTTTTTGATTTTGGGTTTTATTCACGAGAAAACTTTTTAGAAAAAAGTCGATAGAATGGCTTCAACCTTGTCAACCGAGAATGAAAAAATGAAATCTGGATAAATACCAATACCTATTACGGGTATAAGGATAGAAATCGAAATAAAAAATTCTCGCGGCCCAGAATCAAAAAAATACGAGTTTGGTGTATTAAAAAGCTTGTATCCATAGAACATCTGTCGTAACATGGATAATGAATAAATAGGAGTTAATATTATTCCAATTGCTGTTACAAAAGTTATTAGTATTTTTGTCATTAAAAGATATTTTTGGCTGGTAATTATTCCCCAAAAAACTATCAATTCTGCAACAAAACCGCTCATGCCCGGCAATGCAAGGGAAGCCATCGATAAGATACTGAAAACCGTGAATATTTTTGGCATTGGAATAGCCATTCCGCCCATTTCGTCAAGATAAAGAAGACGTAGTCTATCATAACTAGTTCCCGCCAAGAAAAAAAGCGCAGCGCCAATAAATCCATGAGATATTATTTGTAAAATGGCCCCGTTGAGCCCCGTATCGCTTATGGAACCAATTCCAATAATTATGAAACCCATATGAGATACCGAGGAATAAGCTATTCTTTTTTTTAAATTACGTTGACCAAAAGATGTTGAAGCTGCATAGATTATTTGAATTGAACCTAATATCATTAACCAAGGGGAAAATATAGAATGAGCGTGGGGTAATAATTCCATATTAATTCGAATCAATCCATATGCTCCCATTTTTAATAAGATTCCGGCTAAAAGCATACAAGTGCTGTAATGTGCCTCTCCGTGGGTGTCTGGTAACCATGTATGTAAGGGTATAATCGGCAATTTGACAGCAAAAGTCAAAAGAAATCCCATATAGAATATTAGTTCGAGCGCCGCGGGATACGATTGATTAGTTAATGTTTCCAAATTTAATGTCGGTTCATTAGAAGCATAGAAACCGATACCTAGAATTCCTATTAATAAAAAAACAGAACTTCCCGCAGTGTATAAAATAAACTTTGTAGCGGAATACAAACGTTTTTTCCCCCCCCACATGGATAAAAGTATATAAACTGGAATTAATTCTAATTCCCACATGATGAAAAAAAGTAAAATGTCTCGAGAAGAAAATGGTCCTATTTGACCGCTATACATTGCTAACATCAGGAAATGGAATAATCGGGATTCTCGAGTAACTGGCTGAGCCGCTAAAGTGGCTATAGTGGTAATAAATCCCGTCAGTAAAATGGGTCCTATAGAGAGTCCATCTATTCCGATTCTCCAGTAAAAATCAAAAAAATTGATCCATTTATAATTTTCCGTAAGTTGGATTAATGGATCATCCAATTGGAAATGATAACAAAATGCATAGGTTGTTAGAAGGAGATCGATTAAGCATATACAAATCGTATACCACTTAATTACCTTATTTCCTCGATGAGGAAATAAGAAGATTAAGGAACCTCCGGCTATAGGCAAAAGTACAACTATTGTTAACCAAGGAAAATAATTCGTGATAAAAATAAGATACACTTGGACCAGAAAAACCCGCGCTCAAAACAGAAGAATATTAATATTCTTCTGTTTTGAGCGCGGGTTTTTGCCAGTAAAAAAACGTATTGTATTCTCGTGGTGTTTGTTTTTTGAAAGGTATCAATAAGCTAGACCCATGCTTCGAGTTGTTTCATGCCATAAATAAACTCGAACACTTAAGAAATCCGTCGGACAGGCGGATTCACACCTCTTACAACCAACACAGTCCTCTGTTCTTGGGGCAGAAGCAATTTGCTTAGCTTTACACCCATCCCAAGGTATCATTTCTAATACATCTGTGGGGCAGGCTCGCACACATTGAGTACATCCTATACATGTATCATAAATCTTTACTGAATGTGACATTGGATCTAGAGTTTTTTTTTAACATCAAAAATTGAAAATTTTCGATCTAGTAAACTCGTAAATGAATCATATATTTAGACACCAGATGAATCAACGATTTACCAGAATTTTGAAACTTAACTTAAAAAAATCGACTTCCGGGTCAATTCATAAGAGGAGAAGAGGACCAAGATACTTTGATTTCTTACGTTTTTGCAAACATGCAAATCAAAATTGATGAATATTACACTATTCAAAATTCTAATTATTATTTTATTAATAATGATTAATACTATTTATTCAACAAATTAGATTGATTGATACGAGTTGATTTTCTGTTACGATAAATTGAAGAAACAATAGCCAGTCCGATAGCTGCTTCAGCGGCTGCAATAGCAATAACAAAAATAGAAAAAATATTTCCTTTTAATTGGCGACTATCAAAGAAATCAGAAAAGGTTACGAAATTTATATTCACTGCATTCAGTATAAGTTCAAGACACATAAGGGCTCTAACCATATTTCGGCTCGTGATCAATCCATAGATACCTATAGAAAATAAATAGGCACTCAAAACAAGTACATGTTCGAGCATCATTAACCAACTCCTTATCAATTTTTATTCATTTTAATATAATATGAACAACAATTCAACGGATTCAATTGACTAAAGAATATAAAACAAGTCTGGAACAAAAGAATATATTGCCAAAAAAATGATTTTCTATATAAACACTTTTTTTTTACATTCACATAGAATTCAACAGAAAAAAAAAATGGAAAAAAAAATTTTATTTTTTTTATTGCTAGTTCGAAATATTTCTTATTGGCGAGCCACGACAATTGCACCTATCAAAGCAGCTAAGAGAATTATGGAAATTAGTTCAAATGGAAGAAAAAAATCTGTTGATAAATGAATTCCAATTTGTTGACTAGTACTTATCAAATCTTGCTCTATAATCTGATTTGATCTTGTAGTCCAAATAATCCCGTACCATGATGTATCTGGGATAGTAGTTATTAGTGAAATAAGAATACTTGTACAAACCATCAAAGTAATTCCACCCCCAACGGTCAAAAGATGAGAATCTTGGTAATATTCCGAACCATTCATGAACATCACAGCAAATAGGATTAAAACGTTTATAGCTCCCACGTAAATAAGTAGTTGTGCGGCAGCTACAAAATGGGAATTTGATAAAATGTAGAATAAAGATATACAACCAAGAACCAGTCCCAAGGAAAAAGCAGAAAAAATTGGATTGGTAAAAAATACTACTCCTAGACTTCCTAATACAAGACCTGATCCCAAAAAGACTAAAAGAAAATCATGTAGTGGTTCAGGCAAATCCATTATATGTAAAAAAAGAGATAAAAAATCGAGATTTCATGACTTTTATTGATATGACCAGGGAAAATTTGGATATACGAGATTTCTCTCCGCATTGAATTTTATCCTACCAACTGGGAATTGATATGGGTATCGGTTATAGGCCAAATGTCCTTCTATTCGTTATATGAAAGAATAGGTCGAAACTATAAGTATAACTATATGATATGTATAGTTATATTTAGAGAACATTTTTTTTTCTAAATTCTTATTTATATTATTTAGTTATATATAAATGTTAGTTAGTTATATATATTATAAATTTAATAATATATATATATAAAATATAGATTTGTTTGATTAAAATCAGATTTTATTTATATATATTTCTTTTATATATTCTATTTCTTTTATATAAATTCTATACCTATTCTTTTATATAAATTCTATACCTATATATTTATAATTAATATTATATATTTATAATTAATAGTTTAATATTTATAATTAATATTTTTATAATTAATATTAATATATAAGATTTTATATAAAATTTTACATAATTGAATTCTAATTATTTTTTTCTAATTATTTGAATTTTTTGAATTCAATTATATATATTATAATATCTTATTATTATAATAAATAATAATAATAAATTTGTAATAATAATAAATTTGAATAATAAATTTTTTATTATATTAGAATTTTTTTAGAATATTTTCTTTTTTAATAATAAAAAATAATAATAATATAATAAATAAAATAATAAAAAAAAAAGAAAATAAGAAAGAAAAATTTGGATTATATTTTTTTATTTGATATTTGAATTGTTCGTATTGTATAATCATCAATTACTGACATTGGTAAACGACCCAAAGCAATTTGATTATAATTCAATTCATGACGATCATAAGTCGAAAGTTCATATTCGTCAGTCATTGATAAACAATTTGTTGGACAATACTCAACACAGTTCCCGCAAAATATACAAATTCCGAAATCAATACTGTAATTAAACAATCGTTTCTTTCGAATATCCGTTTCCAGTTTCCAATCAACAACGGGTAGATCTATAGGACATACACGAACACATACTTCACAAGCAATGCATTTATCAAATTCAAAATGGATTCGACCGCGGCAACGTTCCGATGTAATTAATTTTTCATAAGGATATTGAATAGTTATGGGTAAACGATTTGCGTGGGATAAGGTAATCATGAAACTTTGACCAATGTACCTTGCAGCTCGGACTGTTTGTTGCCCATAATTCATGAACCCAGTTACCATAAGGAACATATCGTGAATATCTATGAATATTTTTGTTTTGTTTCTTTCTCTTGTTTGAGACAAGTTACAAATATAGAGGATCAATCTTTTACAGTGAAAACAGTTGAGACGAAGTTGTTAATAATAGATTACCGAGAGAAATAGGTAAAAGAAACTTCCATCCAAGATTTAATAATTGGTCCATTCTTAACCTAGGCAAAGTCCATCTTGTTGTGATAGAAAGGAACAAGAACAAATAAGTTTTAGCTAATGTAATAAAGATATCAATTGTAGTTCCAAAAACCCCATATGCTTTATTTATCTCAAAAAACTCAGAAACTAATATGTACGGAACAGGGATATTTGAACCGCCCAAGTAAAGAACTGTTACAAATAATGAAGAAATTAATAGGTTTAAATAAGAAGCAACATAAAATAAACCAAATCTTATACCCGAATATTCCGTTTGATAACCCGCTACTAATTCTTCCTCCGCTTCTGGTAAATCAAAAGGTAATCTTTCGCATTCTGCTAGGGAAGAAAGTAGAAAAACGATGAAACCTATAGGTTGACGCCACAAATTCCATCCCCATAAATCATATTTTGATTGTGCATCAACTATATCAACTGTACTTAAACTGTTAGATAATCCTAGTCGGTGATAACATTACTGTCCCATCGCTATTACAGAACCGTACATGAGATTTTCACCTCATACGGCTCCTCGAAAGTCTTAAATAAATATAAGGACCAGGCCGATTGTTTGTCTTTTGCTATATCCCTAAGATGGATAAGATTCCAATTTATCGGACGGTTCTGAATTAGACCAATTGAATTCTGTCTGTTCTAATTTAGAATTTTTATAATAAAGATAATAAAATGCATTTTTTATAAAAGATACAAAAGGCACTTCTGAATTTATCTTATCCTTAAAAAAAATATATAATTTTTTAAGTAATAACTTTATTCTTCAATAAAATAATCTTTTAGAATTTTCAATAACCCCCTCCGTCGTTTTTGATTACGAAAAAAGAATTACATATTAGTTTCTAAATTATGACATAAATTCTATCTCCATAAATATGGATTAAAAATCCATATGGATAAAAAAAAGATAAAAAAAAGGGGGTCAGTCGCTTTTTTTTTTCGTTCCTATTCGTCTTTTTTTGTGCAAATAAAATAAAAAAGGGACTTGAAAAAAAAAAAAAATTAAAGGATTTTTTCGTTCCCGATAGTTATTTATTTAATCAGTGGATAGGAGCCTACTCTGGACCGGAATTTTGGGGAGTACTGCCTTTATTTTTCTACCAACTCAAAGCCCCAATTAGTATTCTTTTTCTATTATGTGGAAATGCTATTTTTGAAAATTTACATAATCCGCATTACTAATCCTTTGTGTATCTTGGTGGTTCTAACCGTCCACTTAATCTTTTATGAGCCTCCCTTATTTATGTTAATACATGTATGATAATTCATCCAAACGGTAGCAAAAACGCAATAAAGTTGGTCTTTTGAACTCGAACCCGCTTCAAGACAGGATTTATAATCAACCAATCCTGGGGTAATCAGACTCTTCTGCTTCTAATTCTAATTTTTTTTTCACTAAATTCTTATACATAGAAAAATGAGACTCAATATTTTGACTGCAATTTAAAATCATCATACTATAACCATATAGAAACTATACCATAGAGAGAATCTGGTAAGGTAATGTAATATAGTATTCATAAATTGTATTCAATAGAAGCTGTTTTATTTCACTCATATAACTATCTTATTTTTTTCTTCAATACGAATTGAGAATAATAATGAATTTATTCTACCCCTTTCCTATAAAGTGTCCTACAAAGAAAGGCGTATAAGCAATAGCATCGAAAAGTTTTTGTATCAACGAATCGCACGTAGAGATATTGATAACACACATAGAGTTAATGGTATTTCATAACTAATCGATTGAGCAGTAGCTCGTAGACCACCCAAAAAGGAATATTTATTATTTGATCCATATCCTGACATAAGAAGTCCAATGGGAGCAATACTCGAAACAGCAATCCATAAAAAAACACCGATATTGAGATCAGATAAAACAAAGTTATATCCAAAAGGAATTACTGAATAGCTTATTATAATTGATATGACTGATATGGATGGTCCGATACTGAATAAACGAATATCTCCTCTAGATGGAATAAGATTCTCTTTGAAAAGTAGTTTTGTTCCATCTGCTAGAGCTTGAAGAACTCCCAAAGGACCAGCGTATTCAGGTCCAATCCGCTGTTGTATACCTGCGGATATTTCTCTTTCTAACCATACAATTGATAGTACACTTATGGTGATTCCCAATACAAGAGTAAAGATAGGGGCAAGTACCCATAAAATTCCATATACCTCTTTAAAAGATTCCAATCTGAAAAAAGAATTGATATCTTGTATTTCTGTTGTATCAATTATCATTTCAACGATCAACTTCTCCCATAATGATATCTATGCTACCTAGTATTGTCATAATATCAGCCAATTTCATTCTTTTAACTAATTGAGAAAGAATTTGCAAATTGATAAACCCAGGTGGACGAATTTTCCATCTCCAAGGAAAACCATTCTGATCCCCTATTAGAAAAATTCCTAATTCTCCTTTTGGGGCTTCAACTCGTACATAAAGTTCTTGTTTCGGCAATTCAAAAGTTGGAGACGGTTTTTTACTAATGAATCGATATTCAAAATCATTCCATTCTGGTTCCCTTTCCCTATCAAAGTAACGGATTTCTAAATTTTCATATGGACCTCCAGGAATTCCTTCCAAAGCCTGTTGAATTATTTTTATGGATTCCACCATTTCGCCAATTCGAACTAAATAACGAGCTAATGAATCTCCTTCTTTTTGCCATTGAACTTCCCAATCAAATTCCCCGTAACACTCATAATTATCAACTTTACGGAGATCCCATTGTATTCCGGAAGCCCGAAGCATCGGTCCTGATAAACCCCAATTTATTACTTCCTTTCCACCAACAATGCCTATTCCCTCAACCCGTTCTAAAAAAATCGGATTTATCGTAATAAGTTTTTGATATTCAACAACCCCTGTTAAAAAATAATCGCAAAAATCCAAACATTTATCTATCCAACCATGAGGTAGATCAGCCGCTACTCCCCCGATACGGAAAAAATTATGCATCATTCTCATACCTGTCGCAGCTTCGAATAGATCATATATTAATTCTCTTTCTCTGAAAATATAGAAGAAAGGGGTTTGTGCACCAATATCTGCCATAAAAGGTCCCAGCCATAATAGGTGAGAAGCTATACGACTCAATTCCAACATAATTACTCGAATATAGCTGGCTCTTTTAGGTACTTGAATATTTCCCAACTGTTCCGGTCCGTTTACGGTTATTGCTTCTGTAAACATAGTGGCTAAATAATCCCAACGTGTTACATAAGGCAGATATTGTATAATTGTTCGGTTTTCCGCTATTTTTTCCATCCCTCTGTGTAAATAACCCAATATTGGTTCACAATCAATAACATCCTCACCATCCAGAGTAACAATAAGTCGAAGAACACCATGCATTGATGGGTGGTGAGGGCCCATATTCACTATCATGAGGTCTTTTCTTGTAGCTGGGACATTCATAGGTTTTTCCTCGATTTATTCATTCCATGAATTGCGTAAAACAAAAGAAAAAAAATTCATCAAAATTCAAGACCTAATAAATCGAATAATTCAAAATTACTCTTCAAATTAACGAATTTGTGACTTCCGAATATCCAACTGATTTATTAATTTGTTGTAACGTATTCCATTTTTCTTTGACAAATAAGACAGTAGCCGTTGTCGTTTTCCCAGAATTTTACGTAAACCTCGTTGAGATAAATAGTCTTTTCGGTGCAATTCCAAATGTGAAGTAAGTCTTCGTATCTTATTAGTGAAATTGAATACTTGAAATTCAACCGATCCGGGGTTTTCTTCTTTTTTTTCTTGTGAAAAACTCGGTAGAATTAAATTTTTTACCATACGTTGAAAGCTTTCTTTTCCCTTTACTTATTTTATAGATATCTTTTTTTAATCAGTAATAGTAATGACACTAATTTAAAATTTTTTATATTGTATATACAATAATATTAAATTCCGTCAGATTTCCCGATTCTTTTTTCAAATCATAGAATACTATATTTATGCATTCCAAAAAAAAATGGTAGACTTAAAAAATCTATATAAGACATTTTGTTGATTCATTTTTGTATCGAATGGATACATCATTGAATAAGTATCAAGGACTCAGAATACAGAATAGAAGTTAACAAAATGTGTGTGCGCATCTATGTGTGTATCCATTTATATCCGCATACCGAATATATTACGCTAAATAGAAGAAAGAAATCTAGATTAAGAATTATCAATCACGGATACATATGTATTCTTACTATACTGAAACCGCTTCCATTATAGGTATTAAACCAATAGCGATTCATGCAAGCTAAATCCTCTAATCGAAAATTTGGCCAAAGAAAAAAATAGAAATTCATTTGTTTTTTTTTTTCTCTATCAAGATCCTTATTTTCAGCCAAAACTTTACAGCAATTAGTTCCTTTATTCTTATTGTAAAATGTTGTCTTTCTATGTACACTATCTCTATTCTTAGAATTGAAAGACATTAGAATTCTGAATTCTCTACGACGTCTAGCGGAAAAAAAAAATTCGGGAACAAACAAATCATAATGATTTGTTTCTTTATTTTCTGTTATCTTTTGATCTCTTGTTCTTGGAGTGGATTTATAGAATTTCTTCTTATCAACGTGGCTTTTTTTCGGATATCTTTGATTAATTTGACGCTTACTCTTATGAATCAACGAGAGGCCTATGGTTTGATATATAAAAAATTGTTCATCGTTTTCTCTAGACAGACGAACTGGTTCGATAATCAATATTCCTTCGTTGATCAATTTTTGATTTTTCGTCAATTCTGTAAGAGTCAAATCCTTCTGATTATGAATCATCATAATATCTAGACTTAGTTCGCCTCTTTGAATAGAGGTTATAGCAATCTCTTTTAGATTTTTCAATCTAATCAGGAGACAATATATTTTTATATTATTTATTACTCTTTGATTTAAGGAACCCTTCCAATTCAATTGAAAAATAAGAAACCTTTTTAATAAGAACTTTAGTTCTTCCTCTATCTTGCTATTGTATTGTGGTTTGTTTATATCCTCTTTCCTGTCCAATCCTGTATAATCTTCTTCCATATCTTTTTCTTGGGTTGAGAGAGGTGATTGAAAATCCACTCGACCCGTGTATTCCGCTTTTGCTTGATTTCGAGTTCCTAACTCGAATTCTAATTTTTTTTTTTTTTTTGATGATCTAAAAATATCTATTATTTTTTTCCTTCCAGTGATGTTTTTATTTGCACTAACATTTTTGTTTGTTTTATTTATATTAAAATCGAAAAAAAGTAATTGGATTGGTATGATCCACGGGTTATTCATATATGCATTAAAAAATATCAAAAATTTGGAAAGGAACAAAAATTCCCGATTCGATATGGAACGATTTAATATTTCTTCATTCATTCCCATCCAATCAAAATATTTTCTATCCAGATTTTTTTCCATATCTATAATAGCATCTTCTGCGATATAATTCTTGATAGAGATATCACTCGTTAGATCAAATATCTTTTGTTTACGTGTGTTGTAATTATAAGAAATTGCTTGATTTTTATTTGCTTGGAATGGTGATCCATAAATATATGAGTGCTTTTTATCTGCATAATTAATAGATTTATATGAAAAAAGATCATATTCATATTGTTTTTTTTTTAATGAGTCTAATTGTTGATTTTTGTAAAGAATTAATTGGGTTTTCTCATATGAATCACGCTTTTTAGAATCTTTTTTTTGAGAGACACGACGCTCATGGATTCTATTTCTCCATTTTTGTGCCACTAATCTAGACCATCTCCCCTGAGATAAATCATATTGATAATGACCCTTTAACAACCAATTTTTCCATTGATTCGTTACAGAATTGCGAGGTTTCTTTTGTCTTAATTTAGAATCAAATATTCTTTGTATTCCAAAAAAAAAATCCCGAATTTCATTTTTAAGAAAAAAGGATTTTCCATGATCTTCAAAAGCAGATCTTAACTTATATATGTTAATAACTTGGGTTTCTGATAATTTTAAAAATACATATGCCTGTGACAACGAGGATACGTCACAAGAATTCTGTGAATTCTTATTCCTAATATTATAATATTTTTTTAGAAACGAAATAAAGTGAATTAGACTTTGATTAGTTTTATCCGTTCTGTCTTCTTTTGTTTCATTATTGTAAATGGGTTTTTTTTGACTTCTGTTTCTTGTTCTTGGTTCAAGAAACAATTGTACATCGATCCTAGGAATATAAACGATACACAGAAAGATATTTAGGTATACCCTTTCCATGAGAGATTTAAAAAAATACTGCTGTGATTTACGGGCTAATAGAGTATTTATTTTTTTTAATTCGAATCTTTTAGCATAATAACTTTTTTTGTTCGAACTAATATTTATCTCTGAAGAAAAAACCCCTTTTTCTTTTGTCATTTTTTTTATTTTCTTTATGATTGTCTTTCTTTCAGCATTCAGATCTTTTATTTTTTTTTTTTTCAATGAACAAGTTGTCCAATTAACAGATTGAATTCGAATGGGTGATTCGTAAATTATTGGAATTTTCTTACTTATTGTTGAATCTTTTTGGCTTTCACTCAATCCATATATCTTTTTGAATCTAAGTAGAAATAAAGTCGGGAGTTGTTTTATTTTTTCGTTTAGAAATAGAATCCTTTTTATGATCCACTTTGCTCTTTCTTTTAAGAAATTTAGAAACAATTTTGTTCTCTGATTAAAAATATTGAGAACGATAAAAAAATTATTTTTCCATTTTTTTATTTTTTTGTTGAGTTTTTTAAAAATGGGATGAAAAAAATAAAATTTATTTCGGGGAAAACTAGAAAAGGGGAATTCCACTTCCATTCCCAAAATTGTTAAAAAGCAAAAGTCCCTTTTTTTTTTTTCCTTTTTTTTTTTCATTGGATCCTTTTCAGTGGATCGTAGCTTAGATCTGTGCCAAGGCTTCAGACGAAAAGGAAATATTATTTTTATCTGAATACCATCTATTAGCCACTTTTTTGGAAATTCTGTTTCGGATAATTGAACGCCATTATAGGTGCATTTAATATACATTTCTTTCTTCCAATCCCTAAAATCTTCTGACCATTCAGGAAATTGAAATAATAGCATACGAACAATGTTTTTAGTTATTATCAATGAAGGCAATATAATATATTTTCTAAGAATTGATTGGGTTATTAATAAATAACCTCTTATTACTTGAGCAAATATAATGTTATCCCAGGCCTCTCCTATTTCTATACGTCTTTTTTCCTCTTTTTCTTTTTTTTTTTCCTCCGTATAATCTGAATTTCGGGATTCTGCTTTTGTACGCATACAATTTTTGAACATAAAATTTATTTGTCTCATTGGCTCCAATTTTTTTAAAAAAGAAAAGAACGAGGGTTTTTCAATTTTTTCCAAAAAAAGGGGCGAATGCAGACTTTTTTGAAAGAGTTTCCAAGTAATTGTTTTACGCCTTTGAGCACGTATAGATCCTTTGATTATGTCTCGTCGAAAATCAGGTTGTTGTGCATAACGTATTAAAGCCAATTCCCCGTTTTTATCAGTATTATTAGTATCTCTAGTATATCTATAAGTGTCGTTATTTTTTTTTTTATTAGTATTAGTAAAAGTAAAAATAACGACACGTTTGGCTTTTCGGGAACGAATTCCATATTTCTCTTCCTCATTTTTTACTTCCAGTTGTTCTAATTCGTCAATTAATTTGTATGACCATCGAGGAACTTCTTTCCTCATTTCTTTGATTCCACTACATTTTTTTTTTACGATTATTTTATCGTTCAGATCAGTTCTAATTGCGTCGAACAATAATTTTATTTTTTTTTTTTCGGAATTCACTTTCATTTGTTCATATTCCGGAAAGATAACAAGTCCTTCAAAATTTAGGCTTGATACTGATTTATCCGAGAATTTTTGGATTAAATAAAAAAAAAAACAATTTTCAATTAATAATGATTTTTTATCAAATGTATCTATTTTCTGTTCAAATTCTGGATTATTTTTTTGACTATTAATAAGGAGAGCATGAATCTTATTTATACAAATATTATTTTTTTTAGAAGTTTCCGTTTTGATTGAGGATAACAAACAATTTTGGATTCGTCCACGACAGGGTCCATTCAAGAAAGGATCATATATTTTAGGTAAGTTTTTTGTTTGAGTCTCCTCATTACACAATCTAATTCGTTTTTCGACTATATCCAGAGGCAAAAATCCCTTATCTAAAACTTCGGCCCTGTTTAAAAACTCATTTCTTAGTTTTTTTTTTTTTTCTTCATTTCTAGAGTTCCAATAATGATAGAATTTATCATAGAAGTTTTTTTCTGTTGTGAAAAGGTCTATTTTTTTTTCCATCATTTTAATAAAAGTAGACAAATTAGGTGGATACGTGAAAAATATTCTTTCTTTTCCATCACTTTTACATGTATAAAAAAAGAATTGTGAAATTTCATTTCTTACTACATTTTCAAATCGAGCATTTTTTATATATCGCAACGGACGCTTCCATCGTTTAAAATCAAAAAAAATGGTTACAAGATATTTTTGAAATACCGAGATTTTCTTTTCCTCGTTTTCATTGATTTTGTATGAATTCTGATCCTTTTCAAAAAAAAGATAAGAATAAGCATCTTTTTCAGTAGATATATTCTTTTCTTGCTTAGTTCCTGTTGTTTCGGAAGTTCTTTCCACATCCATTTTTTTTTTTTCAATTTTACTGCTTTCTTGAATTTCTGATCGTTTTTTAATAAAAAAGGGAAACGGTGTTCTGCCTAAATAGTATAAACACGTAATAAATAAAAAAACAATAAAGATTTGAGAAATAGAAATTTTTAATTCTGATATAATGGTAGATCGAATAGGTACCTTATCGTGAATGAAATTCTTTTGTTGT